ATTTTCAATAATAATAATGAGACTTATTAGAATTAAGCTAGAATTTGAGACCAAGTTTTATGTCAATTTCAAAAAAACCTCTGTTTTTCGCAACATTCCTTAAAAAAAGGTTTCCATTAAACTAAAAGAATAAGGGGAAGGAAGAAAGCGAATCGATGTACTAATTCCCCATCCTCAAATTTGTCCTTCCCAAGGGTTGTTGTCTCAATGAATAATTGTAGGAGTTAAATCTTGATAGAATAAAAAAAAACTACGAAAAAAATCCAGAATTTTCTTATTTCTTATTTATAGGATTAAACAAAAGGATTCGCAAATAAAAGCGCTAATGCTACAACCAGGCCATAAATTGTTAAAGCTTCCATAAAAGCCAAACTAAGCAATAAAGTACCTCGTATTTTTCCTTCTGCCTCAGGTTGTCTCGCGATACCTTCGACAGCTTGACCCGCAGCTGTACCTTGACCAACTCCAGGTCCAATAGAAGCAAGCCCAACAGCCAACCCAGCAGCAATAACCGAAGCAGCAGAAATCAGTGGATTCATGATAAGTTCCTCACACCAAAATAAAGAAATAGTTAATGATACAATCATCCGATGATTTAGGACTTAATTATAATTAAATTATAATTAAGTCATCGCTAAGATTCATCTAGCCAAAAAAACCAAAAACTTAAATTGAACTAATATAATAATATTTTTGAATCAAAGAATTACTTTGATATTAGTTCCTATCCATGGGATTTTTAAAAATTAATAATATATATATACGACTTTTTATGCTATTTTTTTTGTGAACCTTTATTTGAATTCTTCGTTCTTTTTTTATCACTTTTTTCAGCCAATTCACACATAAAAAGGAAGAACTTCTAATGGAATCCCTATCTAAATCGAAATTCACAAACGTAGTGGGACAGATTATATAGATCTTTAACTCATATATACCTAGTCAATATCAAATATCACATATACAAGTGTTTCTTACATAACGTAAACCAACTATTCTATAATTGGGCTAACAACGAATAAAAAAAAGTTAATGATGACCCTCCATAGATTCACCTATATAAGCCGCAGCTAAAGTGGCAAAAATGAGAGCTTGAATCCCGCTTGTAAATAATCCAAGGAACATGACAGGTATAGGAACCACTAAAGGGACTAAAGAAACAAGAACAACTACTACTAATTCATCGGCTAATATATTTCCGAAAAGTCGAAAACTAAGTGATAGGGGTTTTGTAAAATCTTCTAAGATGTTAATGGGTAAAAGAATTGGAGTTGGTTGAATGTATTTACTGAAATACCCTAATCCTTTTTTGCTAAGACCCGCATAAAAATAGGCTACTGATGTGAGTAAAGCTAAAGCAACCGTCGTATTTATATCATTCGTTGGTGCTGCTAACTCCCCTTGAGGTAACTGGATAATTTTCCACGGTAAAAGGGCTCCTGACCAGTTAGAAACAAAAATAAATAAAAATAGGGTTCCAATAAAGGGAACCCATGGACCATACTCTTCTCCAATCTGGGTTTGACTCACGTCTCGAATGAATTCAAGGACAAATTCAAAGAAATTTTGGCCGTCAGTCGGAATGGTTTGGGGATTGCGAACCACTATAACTGCGGAACCTAATAAGATAGCAATTACAACCCAAGAAGTAATAAGGACTTGGGCGTGGACTTGGAAACCCCCTATTTGCCAATAGAAATGTTGGCCTACTTCGACACCAGATATCTCATATAACCCTTCGTTTATTAGTGTGTTGATGGAACATGATAAAACATTCATATTGCCCTCTGACAGAAATAAGAACTTTAAATTATTTTGATTCAAGATCCCCCTTTTTTACTTAATTCACTTTAATTTTATATTTTAGTTTTGGATACCAACTAAACTAATCACACAATATCCCCAGTTTTTTATCTCTTTTTCTTTTGTATGATTCAGGAGTAGTAACCGATTTTATAAATCGAAATACAGGGAGCCCCTCCCTCAAAAAAATTTTGATTTATTTATCTTATTATTAATCAAGAATTTTGTATATAGCTAGAACGACCCTCACAAATTGCGAATACTAATTTGTTAAGAATGAATCGAATTGAAGCTATAGCGTCATCATTTGCTGGAATAGAAATATCCGCGAGATCGGGATTACAATTTGTATCGATTAAAGAAATGGTTGGAATTCCCAAAGTGATACATTCTCTAAGAGCGGTATATTCTTCTTGCTGATCGATGATGATTACAATATCGGGCAAGCCCGTCATATATTTAATCCCACCTAGATATGTTTCCAAGCGAGATAATTGTCTCTTCAACACAGCTGCATCCCTTTTCGGAAGACGATTGAATCCCTCTGTCTTTTGTTCAGTTCTCAAGTCCCTAAACTTATGAAGTCTTTTTTCTGTAGTGGACCAATTTGTTAACATGCCGCCGAGCCATTTTTTATTAACATAATGACACCGAGCCCTTATTGCAGCCCGCGACACTAAATCAGCTGCTTTATTTT